AACTCCATACACATCTCTTACCATAATATTACAATAGGGAATACAAAAACAAAAAAGAAGGAGGATTTTCAATGCGAGATCTAAAAACATATCTTTCCGTGGCACCGGTACTAAGTACTCTATGGTTCGGATCTTTAGCAGGGTTATTGATAGAAATCAACCGTTTGTTCCCGGACGCATTGACATTTCCGTTTTTTTCATTCTAGTTATTGAACTGGAACGAGGTGAAGAAGATTAGAGCTAGAATGAAATATTTGTGACTAATCTCTCTTTCTCCTCGTTTCTTTTTTTTTTTACAATTAAATAATTCAATAGATAGAATAAAGGAGGAACGCGAAATAAAAATGTGACTTCAACCTGAGCGAAACTCGGGTTCAGGCTCCAATTAAATTAATTATCTAGTTAAAAGAAAATAGACAGTGAGAAGAAAGCAGAAATGGAAATGTGGCTAGTGTAAAAATAGCCTACACTACACGCGATATTTAAAATTTAAATGAAATACTGTACTGTAATTAGGAATATAGTTGGTTAGGAATATAGTTGGTTAGGAATATAGTTAGCAATTTTTGTATTACTTATTATTTCCTATTTATTTCCTATATTGATTGCAATAAAATCTTTAGTTCCGAATTGGATTTTGAGTGGGTAATAACTTTTATTTTTTTGTCCCTTGATTCTTATTCGGTTCAGGTCGGAAAATAGAAAAGTTGGGTGAATCCAAAACCAAAAGGAGGGTCATGGCCAAGGGTAAAGATGTCCGAGCAAGGGTTATTTTGGAATGTACTCGTTGTGTTCGAAACGGTGTTAATAAGGAATCAAGGGCAAGGGGTATTTCCAGATATATTACTCAAAAGAATCGACACAATACACCTAGTCGATTGGAATTGAGAAAATTCTGTCTCTATTGTTACAAACATACACTTCATGGGGAGATAAAAAAATAGCTAGAGTCGAAACCGTGTGGTTGTGTGTCACTCTTGTAAATAACATGAAAAATTAATATAGATATATATCTATATTATTTCATATATTGAAATAAAAACAAATAAAAAAATATAGACAAACCCAATCCTCTAATTGGTTCTATAACGCATTTTTTTATTTCATCAAAATAGGATTTTAGAGATAAGGAATAAACAAATTATGGATAAAACCAAGCGGCTCTTTCTTAAATCCAAGCGATCTTTTCGTAGGCGTTTGCCCCCGATTGTATCGGGGGATCGAATTGATTATAGAAACATGACTTTAATTAGTCGATTTCTTAGTGAACAAGGAAAAATATTATCTAGACGCGTGAATAGATTGACCTTAAAAGAACAACGATTAATTACTATTGCTATAAAACAAGCCCGTATTTTATCTTCGTTACCTTTTCTTAATAATGACAAACAATTTGAAAGAAGTGGGTCGACCACTAGAACTCCAGGTCTTCGAACCAGAAAAAAATAGGGTTACTCTTCAATTAAATCCAAATTCCAATCGGAACTCAAACCCGGATGGACGTTTTGTTGAAAAAATACGGGAAGTCGTTATGTCGTAAGAAAAAAAATTGGGGAATGAAGAATAAAACCAATCCTTTTCTATTTAGCGTGTTCGTTCATTTTGACGACTTTATCATATTATTTCTACTCTATCTTCCTCGAGTTCATTCTCGATAGAACTCCGTTTAAAAATTATAATGGACTCCTTCCAATTTCCTTATTTTAAAATCTCATTGGAAATCATATAAAGACAATTCCTATTTGATATAGCTATTTGTGCAAGTATCTTACGATTAAGAACCGACTGCGCCTTATACAGATTTTTTATTAATATGCTATAAATATAGGATACCCCCTTTCCGCCAATTACTGCATTTATTCGTGTGATCCACAAACGACGAAAACCCCTTTTTTGTCTATCGCTATCACGATGAGCTGAAACCAAAGCTCTGATTTTCTGTTGAGTAATTGTTCGACTAAGTCTTGAATGAACCCCGCGAAAGCTTGATGCAAATAAACGCATTTTTGTTCTACGTCTCCGAGCTATATATCCTCGTCTAATTCTGGTCATTGAAGAAATAAAACTTTGATGAATAACTAATTGATTTCCTTTCTTTCAGTTATTCTTTTTCCCTTTCCTAGTCTATTAATAACAAAACGGACTCTTCCAATTTATAAAATAAAAATTCCACTGGCTTTTGCTACTCTAACCTTCCCGGCCACGCTTTTACCTTTTTTCGAGGCATTGGAAATAAAACAGTCAAAAAAAATAATAGATAAAGAAATTGTGGGTTCCGTCGTCTCTATGATTACTTCTTAAACGGTGAGGCCCTCTCGATATACCGGAGCCACTTCCTTCATTTAATTAATTCGATTGGTAACTTGTACAGTTACCACTCTTCGACTCTACCCATGAATTTTCTAGTAACTAGTAATAGGTCTTTCATAACGAGATAGACCTTGCACAGTAACGGTATTTAATTATGAAGACCGGTGGGATAGCTGACCCTGTTAGTCCGTTGTTGCAAGAGTAGAAAGATAATCTTTCTTCTTTTTTTTATAGTATTTCCCCCGCTTAATGGGTAACTATTTGTTACCAATGGAGAATTCTTTCTCAACTTAAATTGCAAATTGAGGCTGTTGAATTTGCGCCAGTAGAAACCATAATTTTCATACACAATAGAAAGATATGATAGATCTATTTTTTTTTAGCTAGTGAATGCAGTTCTTCTTCCATTCTACCCGATTCAATGGTACTTATCATTCATACTTCCAAATTGTTTTCTTTCTTTTGTTTTGTCTCAGCCCATGATTGAAACGAGTCGCACATACACCCTTGTACATGTTCCTCGGCGCTGAGGGCATCCCCCAAGAGCGGGGGATTTTGTAACGTTTCTGATTGGCTGTCTTGGGTTTCTAATAAGTTGTTTAATAGTCGGCATGCTGAATTATCGATTATGGGCTGGTTTAGATCGATCCTAACCGGATGATTACGAATTCCTTCTGTTTCGATTTAATATTCTATTAAACCCTTACGGAGTCACCGCTATGTTTTATCCAACCGCTACAAGATCAACAATTCCATGAGCTTGGGCTTCTGTTGCTGACATAAAAGTATCCCTTTCCATGTCTTCGGATACAACCCATAAGGGCTTGCCCGATCTTTGTACATAAACCATTGTAAGGATTTCGCGCAGTCTCAGTAGTTCTTCCGTATCCAGGACAAATTCTCCCGTTTGTGCCCCATAAAAAGCGCCAAAAGGTTGATGGATCATGACCCTGATGATATTATTATAACCTAAAAAAAGGTTCCTCTATCTCGCACGATTAGCCGAGTGGAGGAGATAAAGAAAAAGATAGAAAACCGTACGGGCATTTTTTTCGCATTGCATACGGCTCGCCAATGGAATTTTCTTTTTACCTTTCATCAAACAAAGAGAAATTTAGAGATTATATTATACCCAGATCGGTAAATGATCCAATTACCACCCTTCTTTTTTTTTAGGAGTTCAAAATACTATGATGGCTCCGTTGCTTTCTATATTTATTTTGTTTGTGATTCAGCAATCCCAAAGTGTCTTTTTTTTATTAAAAAAAAAGCAAAAAATCTTCTTTTTTTTTTTCGTACTCTTTCATACCATAAATATTATTAATAAATATTATTAATAGCCTTCCGGCGTGAAAAAAGTTTGTGACGCTGCAATAGGCCTACAATAGATAAGATAAACTCGGAATACCCCTCCTTTTTCTCATACTACTGCTTCGCTACATAATCGAATATTTTGAAAAAAAAAAACAATAACAATTTTCATATCGAATTTGAAGTGCCATGCTATTATTACTTAATCTTAAAAATTCATATGGCGAAGGCATAGTCTTCTTTTTTCTCTCAAATAAAAAACTCATTGGCGCCAAGCGTGAGGGAATGCTAGACGTTTGGTACTTGCTCCTGCGGCCAGGAGAAAAGACCCCATGGAGGCGGCCAATCCCATGCATATTGTCTGTACATCTGGTCGCACAAATTGCATAGTATCATAAATTGCTATTCCGGGTATTACCCATCCGCCCGGAGAGTTTATAAATAAATACAAATCCTTGGTCTCGTTCTCTATACTGAGATATACCATAATACCAATAAGTTGATTCGAGATATCGCTCTCAACCATTTGACCTAAAAAAAGTAATCTTTCTCGATAAAGTCGGTTGATTGGGATAAAACTGTATCCCTTAGGAGCCGTACAGGCATCTTTTGATGCATACGGTTCGACAAAACTTGCGAAACAAAAAATCAATGTGCAGCTCCCAGCCCTTTTCCTTTCTTTTTTCCTAACAGGCTCCTTCTATCGAGCTTCTATCGAGGGGGCTTTTCTTCCATTTTTCAAGAACGATACGTTTAGCCGGCTATGCTAATAGAAAAAAGCAATTCACTAAACTTATCGCCTTATTGAACTAACTTTTCATTGATGTATTTTTTCATCGCGATCCAATCCAAAAATCACGATGCCTTTTTCTTGTTCCTGAATTGAATGGGCTTCTTCAAATTTTTTAGGTTTATGCTCTACTCCGAGTATAAGGACCCGACCGCCTTTGATTTGCACATATAGGACAAATGACCCCAGTACCACGTCTCTTTTTTGCTACGACCCCCCTTTTTTTTTGAATTCATTTCTTTCCTGTCTTCCGCCCAATATTTGACATATTCATCATATTTATTATTCCGTTGATTAATAGTTCGATCCGCTGATTAACAGTTCGAGATCACTCCTATTTCGAATAAAGTTTTAAAAGGAATCATTTCTGGTATACGTAATAATCATAGATATATTACCAAATTGTTTTTGCTAAACGGAGCCTGGATACCTCATTTTATTGGTCCAGCCAAGACGACCATAAAATTGATTTATTGCTAATATTACGCTGGATACCTCCTCACGAAATAGATCTAATTTACTTCATTGCATTTCACGCTACAAATTTTTGCAAATTCAATCAAATTTTTTGGGCAAAACAGAGGATATCTCGAGCGGGGGAGAGAATGGGGAAATCCCATACGACCCAATAGATCTGACAAGCCGCACTATATGTCAACCCAAGATGGATGCTTGTCCCCGGGACTTCGATAAGGTACTTTTGGAACACCAATAGGCATAAAAGAAAAAAAGAATTAAGTACTCTAGTTCACTTTGATGTGGAAGCGTAATAATGAGCTTCTTGTCTTAATAATATTGACCGTTATCTTAGTTTATACAGCGATTGACTAAGTTCATAAAAAAAAGGACAATTCTTATGAATAGGTCTTTTGAATGATGGTCAAATATTGATGCATTTGCTCAGATAAAAGGTAATCAACCCCCATTGCGTATTGGTACTTATCGAGTATAGAATAGATCTGCTTCTCTTTTTTCCTACGAACCGAACTCTTCCATTATTACTAATTATTACTAATAGAATAGAACAAATATTAATATTAATTCTTTTTTCGAGATAATCCCCCAAAACAAGAAGGGATAGCATAGGTTTTTTCAATGCAATAAAGTTACATAGTGTCTATTTTTTATTAATAAAGGGGTAGTCCCATGGGTTTGCCTTGGTATCGTGTTCATACCGTCGTATTGAATGATCCCGGCCGTTTGATTGCTGTCCATATAATGCATACAGCCCTGGTTGCGGGTTGGGCCGGTTCAATGGCTCTATATGAATTAGCTGTTTTTGATCCCTCCGATCCAGTTCTTGATCCAATGTGGAGACAAGGCATGTTCGTTATACCCTTCATGACTCGTTTAGGAATAACCGATTCATGGGGCGGTTGGAGTATTACCGGGGGGACGGTAACCAATCCGGGTATTTGGAGTTATGAAGGTGTAGCCGGGGCGCATATTGTATTTTCGGGTTTGTGCTTCTTGGCAGCTATCTGGCATTGGGTGTATTGGGATCTAGCAATATTTGTCGATGACCGTACGGGAAAACGGTCTTTAGATTTGCCTAAAATCTTCGGAATTCATTTATTTCTCTCAGGAGTCGCTTGCTTTGGTTTTGGGACATTTCATGTAACAGGATTGTATGGTCCTGGAATCTGGGTGTCCGACCCGTATGGACTAACTGGAAGGGTACAATCTGTAAATCCCGCATGGGGTGTGGAAGGTTTTGATCCTTTTGTTCCAGGAGGAATAGCCTCTCATCATATTGCAGCAGGGACATTGGGGATATTAGCAGGCTTATTCCATCTTAGTGTCCGCCCACCTCAACGTCTATACAAAGGATTACGTATGGGCAATATTGAAACCGTTCTTTCCAGCAGCATCGCTGCTGTCTTTTTTGCAGCGTTTGTTGTTGCTGGAACTATGTGGTATGGTTCAGCAACTACCCCCATCGAATTATTTGGGCCCACCCGTTATCAATGGGATCAGGGATACTTTCAGCAAGAAATATATCGAAGAGTCAGTGCTGGACTAGCCGAAAATCAAAGTTTATCAGAAGCTTGGTCTAAAATTCCTGAAAAATTAGCTTTTTATGATTACATCGGAAATAATCCTGCAAAAGGGGGATTATTCAGAGCGGGTTCAATGGATAACGGGGATGGAATAGCTGTCGGGTGGTTAGGGCACCCTATCTTTAGAGATAAAGAAGGGCGTGAACTTTTTGTACGTCGTATGCCTACTTTTTTTGAAACATTTCCTGTTGTTTTGGTAGACGGAGATGGAATTGTTAGAGCCGACGTGCCTTTTCGAAGGGCAGAATCCAAGTATAGTGTCGAACAAGTAGGTGTAACTGTTGAGTTCTATGGTGGCGAACTGAATGGAGTAAGTTACAGTGATCCTGCTACTGTGAAAAAATATGCTAGACGTGCTCAATTGGGTGAAATTTTTGAATTAGATCGTGCTACTTTGAAATCCGATGGTGTTTTTCGTAGCAGTCCAAGGGGGTGGTTTACTTTTGGACACGCTTCATTTGCTCTGCTTTTCTTTTTCGGGCACATTTGGCATGGTGCTAGAACCTTGTTCAGAGATGTTTTTGCTGGTATTGACCCCGATTTGGATGCTCAAGTGGAATTTGGAGTATTCCAAAAACTTGGAGATCCAACTACAAGAAGACAAGCAGTCTGATGCAGTACTGCTCCGCTATTTTGGGTTTATCACTTCTGCTTCTATTTTGATTTGTGATTTTTCGGTTTTAAATAGGGTATAAGGTACTGGAGAAATCCGTATTGAAATCGCGCCTTTTTTTATTCTTTTTTTTTTTTCGTTAATCCGGGAGATGCTCCCAAATAAACAGGTATGGAAGCTATAATTGAAAACCACGATCGAATTTATGGAAGCATTGGTTTATACATTCCTCTTAGTCTCGACTCTAGGAATCATCTTTTTCGCTATCTTTTTTCGAGAACCGCCTAAAGTTCCAACTAAAAAATGAAATTCTTTTTTATTATCTCAATTGAAGTAATGGGCCTCCCAATATTGGGAGGCCCATTACTTCTACTTCAGACTAGTCCCCGTGTTCCTCGAATGGATCTCTTAGTTGTTGAGAGGGTTGCCCAAAAGCAGTATATAAGGCGTACCCAGTAAAACTTACAAGTAACCCAGATATAGAGATGGCGACTAGGGTTGCTGTTTCCATTATTCTAGAATTTCAAGATCACAACGGATCCGTGATAAGATCGTTTATTTACAACGGAATGGTATACAAAGTCAACAGATCTCAATGAAGAAAAAAATAGGATTTATGGCTGCACAAACAGTTGAGGGTAGTTCTAGAACTCGTCCAAAAATGACTTCCGCAGGGGGGTTATTGAAACCTTTGAATTCGGAATATGGTAAAGTAGCTCCTGGATGGGGAACTACTCCTTTGATGGGTATCGCAATGGCGCTATTTGCGATATTCCTGTCTATTATTTTAGAGATTTATAATTCGTCCGTTTTACTGGACGGAATTTCAATGAATTAGAATTCAATTTACAAGATACTACCTTTTAAATAAGCATTTAGGTCTCGTCTTTTTATTTTTCTTTTAGTTGATTGGTAGTTCGACCGCGAAATTTTTTTGTTTCTGTATTTCCGGAATATGAGTGTGCGACTTGTTCTAATTGATCCTATTGATAGTACAGAGAATGGATCTGTCGTCTTGATAGAGATGGTTTACCCCGTCGGATATTCATTCTAGTATCTGGAGCACGGAATAAATGAAATAGATCACGAAGTCTTCGAACTATGATTCATACTTAATATTCAGACCCCGCGTCCGGATTCAAAAAATTTTCTGAATAAAAAAATTTTAAATTGCAAGACTTTTATTCTTTCAAATTCTCCATTTCCGCTTTGATTTTGCTCAAAGTGCAAACTTGAATAAATGCTGATCCAAGGGTTCTTACTCATGAAATCTTTGGACTTACTTTGTTGGTTTTATTGAATCATCGTGGTTTTAGTATGAATCTGAGGTTTCAATTGATTCATAGGGTCTTAACAAGAAAATTTCTATCAATAATAAAGAAAACAAAACTAAAGCTGCATTCCATACAACTCAAAATAACAAATCAAAGAAAATAAAATAAGGACATAGAAGAGTCAAGAGGCCTGTAACGATCAACATAAAGATAAGGGAGTCGACTTGATTTTTTGGCATTCTAATTCTAACCACAAAGAATAGCTTTCTTCTTTTTATTCTTTCGTATCTTTAGATAAGATTGAATCAAAAAATTAAGAAGTTTCCAATTTTAGATTCTATATCAATATTGGGGTGGTTTTGTTTGAGCCGTACAAGATGAAATTCTCATATACGGTTCTCAGAGGGGAGTCCCCTTGGTTTACCTATCTCAATAAAGTCTACGATTGGTTCGAAGAACGTCTCGAGATTCAGGCGATTGCAGATGATATAACTAGTAAATACGTTCCTCCTCATGTCAACATATTTTATTGTCTAGGAGGAATTACGCTTACTTGTTTTTTAGTACAAGTAGCTACAGGGTTTGCTATGACTTTTTACTACCGTCCGACCGTTACTGAGGCCTTTGCTTCTGTTCAATACATAATGACAGAAGCTAACTTTGGTTGGTTAATCCGATCAGTTCATCGATGGTCGGCAAGTATGATGGTCCTAATGATAATCCTGCACGTATTTCGTGTGTATCTCACCGGCGGTTTTAAAAAACCTCGCGAATTGACTTGGGTTACAGGCGTGGTTCTGGCTGTGTTGACGGCATCTTTTGGTGTAACCGGCTATTCTTTACCTTGGGACCAAATTGGGTATTGGGCAGTCAAAATTGTAACAGGCGTACCAGAAGCAATTCCGGTAATAGGAGCGCCTTTGGTAGAGTTATTACGCGGAAGTGCTAGTGTGGGACAGTCTACTTTGACTCGTTTTTATAGTTTACACACTTTTGTATTACCTCTTCTTACTGCCGTATTTATGTTAATGCATTTCCTAATGATACGTAAACAAGGGATTTCTGGCCCTTTATAAAATTATAAAAAATCTAGATCATAGCGATTTGTAATCACTCCTTTATCTTATTTCTTGGGGAGGAACAATAATATTTTATTGCTACAAATATGGATTATTGACAAAGAATAAGACATGGAGTTGGAAATTTCCCCTCAACTACATAATATACATAATATTGGATTATTTATTTGACATGAATCAATAGTTGAAGGGAATTCTACGAAGAAAAAATGGATTATGGGAGTGTGTTACTTGAACTATTGATTGGGCCGTGCAGAAAAATGCCGTGAATCTGCTACATTGGAATTCACAACCAAATGTGTCTTTGTTCCAACCGCCGCCCCATAGAGAGGATAGGTTGGTTCGATTGAAAAGAATCTTTTCTATGATCAACCCCAAGCATGCCGCACATGAGCAGGCTCCGTAAGATCCATAAGATCCAGTAGAATAAGCGATGTGGCATAATCCAGATTATGTTTTCGCTAGATTATCGATTACTTACTTAATAGTACGGAAATGCATTCATTTCTTCTGCATCGATCCCTATTTATGATACTATCGGAGTGAAACAAGGGATCTAAAGA